CTATCTGAGTTCACAGGTTTAGTTGCCTGTACCTTTTTTTGAATCGAGATTTTTGTGGTGTTCAGTCTACCGTGGGTACAAGATCGAAAAGAATGCATTAAATGGATGCATTGAGATTCCGTAAGTAACTCAGTGAGTGCTTTCTAAGAAAGAAGGGCAAGGAAGAAGAAAATGAAATAGGAACAACCGCGCTGGTCGTAATAGATCGACTTTCATGCTGAAGCAAGAACTAGCATGAAAGTTCCATTTCAGGGAAGGACGACGTACCCATGATACTTTCTGTTTTGTCGAGCCCTGCTTTGGTCTCTGGTTTGATGGTTGCACGTGCTAAAAATCCGGTACATTCCGTTTTGTTTCCCATCCCAGTCTTTCGCGACACTTCAGGTTTACTTCTTTTGTTAGGTCTCGACTTCTTCGCTATGATCTTCCCAGTAGTTCATATAGGAGCTATAGCCGTTTCATTCCTTTTCGTTGTTATGATGTTCCATATTCAAATAGCGGAGATTCACGAAGAAGTATTGCGCTATTTACCAGTGAGTGGGATTATTGGACTGATCTTTTGGTGGGAAATGTTTTTCATTTTAGATAATGAAAGCATTCCATTACTACCAACCCAAAGAAATACGACCTCTCTTAGATATACGGTTTATGCCGGAAAGGTACGAAGTTGGACTAATTTGGAAACATTGGGAAATTTACTTTATACCTACTATTCTGTCTGGTTTTTGGTTCCTAGTCTTATTTTATTAGTAGCCATGATTGGGGCTATAGTACTGACTATGCATAGGACTACTAAGGTGAAAAGACAGGATGTATTCCGACGAAATGCTATTGATTTTAGGAGGACTATAATGAGGAGGACGACTGACCCACTCACGATCTACTAAAGGGCAAGTAGCTTGATTGGTTCGAATCCAATTCGTGAGCAGATGAGAAATTGTTGCACCGTGGACTCTGATTCAGTAGCGGCAGCAAATCCTTTTCTATTCTACGATCTGATCTTGTTTGTTGCCCGATTTGAAATCTCCCTTATAACTCCTTCTGGGCGTCCAGCTAAATAGGGGTCCTAGGCACATTTCTAGCTTAGGCAAACAAAAGAAATGAAGAGAAAGCACCGAGGAAGATGTCTGTGCCCATCTAATTCTTTAGCAGCTCCGGCATCGGCAACAGTTGGCTCAAAAGTTGCTTCGCTAGGAGTGTGCTAGCACAGATGAATATTCCGTAGATTACTAAAGGCAAGGAAGAGGTGTGCTTCAAAGCATCCGAAAAGCAAAGAAGAATGGTACAGCACATCGGTCGAAAAGGCGGTCTATTCCCGGTAAAGGTCTTTTCTATTCACTGGACACAGCATAGCAGCAAAGAAAATATAAGGCAAATTGCTGCGCTAGACCTTCAAGGGAAAGAAATCCTCGCGGATTGATCTGTATTACATGACCGATTGAAGAAAGGCGGGAAGGCTAGAGACTTCTTTTGCTTCTCTTATCTAAGAGCAGCTTTCTCCGTTCTGAAGCACAAGCACAGTTATTAATGGTGCTAGAGAGGTCAGGACATACTCTCGAGCTATGATGAACTGAGACGACTCTTCTCCTTGCTTAGAAAGCGGGGACGAGAAAGAGCTGGTTGCTTTGCTAGGGGGTTAAAGACATTCGGAAATGGCGTCAGCAGAGAAGCTGATAGACGAGAAAAAGAAAGAGCTCCGCCAAGTACAAGGCTAACAAGAATGCCCAAGATTTAGCTGAGGGAAATCAGTGCGCTTCTTCTCATCTTTGTTACTTAGCGGAGAGAATTTAGTTGGTCATTGCTTCGGGGCATCTAAGCGCACCCAGATCTGCAGCCTCGCTTCCAACCGCATCTTAGCTACCAGAGTCATTGAATACGACAATCACGCCTAGCTTACTTCGCTAGCAAAGCAGCACATCCCTTCACTCGAGACGACTCTTCGACTTCTTCTTTCTTTACGCCAATAAGAGCGCATTCAATGGATGATTCTTTTACTATTGGGGAATAATTGCCTCAACAGGAAAGAAGAGGGGCTATATCTCTATACTATATAAAAGCGGGTCCTTAGACCAACCATTGCCAGACAGACTTAGCAGATGAAACGAGTCGATTGGGTGAGAAATTAATATCCAGCACAGAGGAGTGATGGTCGATCGATAGTGCATATGATATGGATGGATGATTTCTGGCATTTCCATCTTTGACTTTTCTTGATCTTCTGTTAGCGAAGCATAATCTGTATTGGTTGGGTGGGGAATCCGTTCATCTGTTTTCATTCATCTGTTTCCAGCACATCCAGACAAAACGTTAATCCCCTGAAATGTTGAATAAAAGCAGCACGAAAATCCGCATTTTTAGGGTTTTTCAACTTGAATCAATTCCTTATATCCCGTGTTTTCAGCCTCATCAGTACGTGAAGACCCGGTTTCAGATCCTCGATTTTAGGAATGTTGTAAGATATTGTTTTTGATTGACGAGGTCAAAACAGCCTGAAAAAGTGCTAATATCCCGGGATTTTTGGATACATTTTGATGAATCAGTGGAGCTTCGAAAGATTTAAGCTTATGCTTAACACATGCAAGTTTAAACTGTTCAATAATAGGAAAAGATGACTACGATAAGGACAGCTCAGCATGGCTATTAGTAGGACTCCCCTTGGGTACCTAAGACAGGCAGAGGCAGTAAGCCCAATAAGAAGTCCTCGTTGCTGACGTTTACTTGCCCCACACATATTACTGGAGTCCGAGAAAGATAAAGGGTGATCAGAGCTGTCTTTTTCTTTAAGCGTACGTTAGGTCTACTGACTCAATCAACCTCTTGGCCAAGGCTCTATACCCATAGCCCTTACCACTCTTAACATTATCTTAAAGATAAGGACCAACGGCAAACAGATTCAAGTCAGTCGGTCATTTAACTCTTACAATTGTAAGGTCAGCGCCTCCCTATTATATTATGAGAATGGATATATTATGAGAATGGAGATATGAAAGAAATGCAAAGGTCAGTCCAGCACACTCCCTTTTCTCGTTTAGGCTAATCTCTTAGGTAACACATCGATAGTAGTTCGTTTACTCTTCCACAGCACAGCGGTGTGCTTGTGCTGAATAGATAATCCAAGCAATATAAGTGCTGCTCTTCCTAGCGAAGCAACCACAAAGGCTATAGTAGCACCAGAGGAGCTATCTGCCTCGTCGAGTGGCAAAGTGATTCATTTATTCTGTAAGTGGAAACTGAGGACTGGGCTAAGTCTTTTCCTCTAAGGTAAGGAATGGCTCCCTCTAGATCAAGGATTGTGCTCTTTCAGCATAGATGCGATGCCCTAGTAGCTCTTCCAAGGGCGGGTTCCTTCCGAGAAGGGTATGGCGCTCTGGCTCTCTTCTTTCTTTTGGTTGACGTCGATTCAAAAGCTCCACAGTAGCACGTGGCCACAGATAGAATGCTTTACAAGGGACAAAGGAACTGTGAGATCGGAAGAAAAGCGTTATCGGGTTTGAACAAATGAGTTGTAGATCAAATCTTAAGTTATAGTTAGGAATGTCAAGAAACTAGACAGCAAAGAGAGCTAACGAGGCTAATCGCTCAACTAGCAACACTTGCCGATCGCCCTTCCCCTTACCAGGTTCTCGCTTTTATTCAAGAGAAGGCCGGCTAATGCTGATCAATCTTTATAGTATAGTAGTATTCCCAGTGGAGACTCGAGGAAAACGACATCCTCCTTTCGACATGAAGAGATCGCTTCCCTGTCTTGTTATTAGTAGAAAGCTGGCTTACTAGTTACTATTAGTGCCATTTCCTCTATCTCTGGTATTGTTCTGGTAGAGAATGTTCTCCTCTACATCGCAACTATGACCAGTTTAGCGCTTTCAGGTTGTTACTAAAGCATCTCGTAAGTCCTCGCTTCTTGGTCTGCTCGTACCTTGATCCTTTGATCAAACCTTGAACTTGAAAATAGCAAGGGCTTTCCCCGATCGAGGTCTTCCTCTCTCCGCTTTCAGACCATTAGGGAGGTGGAAAAGAGCGATTCTCTTTAGTCAAAGAAGCCTTCTCGTGGATTTCGCCTTTTTTTGGGGGCTATCTCGTGCCTCTCAATTCTGAAACAACAAAGCAGGGGAAGTGTGGAAACAAAGTGAAAGAAGAGACTTTTAGGAACAACAGCACCAAAGATACCTTCGGGGTAGACATGGCAGGCGGTTAGCTTATAGGGCTAACTTCGCCGGGAACTTGTTCAAGAGCCTCATCGACTGGCCTCTTATCAGCATGACAAGGAACTCGTAAAGCCATATCTGGTAACAGAAGTAAGTGGTTTTAGGCTCGTCTCCTTCTGCAATTCTGACTTTCCAATAGCCCAAACGAAGGTCCAGCTTTGTGAAGAAAGAGGCTTTGGACAATCGGTCAAAGAGATCTGCCACCAAAGGGACAGGATACTTGTTCTTCACTCTCACTTTGTTCAGTGCACGATAGTCCACACACATGCGCAAAGAGCCATCTTGCTTCTTCTGGAACAGCACAGGGGCCCCATATGGTGCCTTGGAAGGCTGGATAAAGCCTGCATCCAGCAAGTCTGTCAACTGCTTCCTAAGTTCTGCCAGTTCCAAGGGCGACATCCGATAAGGTGCACGTGCAGGGGCGCAAGCCGTTTGATAAATAGATTCCTATCTTCAATCATTCCTATCTGCCTTTTACCTGTATTCAATTCGAGTTGCCATTAGATTATTAATTATTATTGACTGGGCATTCTCTGTTATTCCTTTTGTTTGTGGGTAAGGTGATCCACCCCCAACCGGGAGAAGATAACGAAAGGGAGACAAAGTCCTAACAAAATCATAACACAAGGTACCCCATTCCATCTATCATATCAGTCGAGTCGATCCGATTCGTTCTTATCAGGCGGCAAGAGAGAACTTATGACTTCGCGGATGGAGAGGGATTCGAACCCCCGGTATTCCTAGAAATACTTCGGTTTTCAAGACCGACTCTTTCAACCGCTCAGACATCCATCCCCTTCTCTTACCTACTTTGACTCAGATCTTCGGTATACCTCATACAAGATAAGCACAGGAAAGGATATTCAATCAAAACCAGGCTATCGCCCTATTCTCTCAATTGCCTATCCTTTATAGATGAAGGGGAGTACCTTAGCAGTAGCTTCCAACACTTAAGATTGACCTCCGGACAGATATGAAAGTTTTCTAAATTTCATACGGAACTACTTACTTACCTAAAGTCAACTTCTCACTTTCCAAATCAGTTTACTGAAGGAACTGACCCTAAGCATAGCTCTCTCTCAAATACAAATGCCAAGAAAGAGATTCCTTGGATAAGTTGAAACCTTTCATTTTGCTTTTAAGGCGTTTATCCTACTTATAGTATCAGTCCTATAGCCTATCGAAATTCGTGTTTTTATTAACCAAGAACACATGCACTTTGTTGGCACTAAAAAAAAGGTTATTCAATCCACTAGTGCATTACCTCTTCTGAATCGAAACAAGAAAGAGCTCATAACCACTGCTTGTGAAAAGAGCTCTCCTCAACTGAAGGCGCACCTACTGTTACTATCAGTGACGTCTCTCTCAGGTAAAGTTTTGATCTCGAACTAACGGCCGGAAGAGAGATATTCATAAAACCCGATTCCCTGCCCTGTCTTAAGAACCTGACTCAAAAGAGAAAAGAAGACCGGACTAAAAGAGAGATCACTTTCGACGATTGAACTGCACTTTGATATCCAGATTGGAACTGGATTTGAACGTCTTTGGATCCTGCTTAGAGCCGGCTCTCACTACACTTTAACCTTTCATATCAGAAACGTCGACTTGCACTTTTTTTTATATCTAATTTCTTTTTCAGGAATCCTTGCTCCTGCCTTGGCTCATATTCACATGGGCCACTCATAAGAATAAGACGAAAACCCCCTACCTAAAACACAACTAATTGAGAGACTCAGAATATCAGTGCCTTGGGTAAATGCAGGAGAATCTTACCGAACGAGTTTCAAACCAGTCCTCTTCGCTTCCCTTAGGGAAAAGGGCCTTGTCGGCCACCGCTTGCTGACGACGGAACGCATCGTCAATTAAAAGTCCTCGCCTTGAACTTTGTTGGAAAGGTAGGTCTTCGGCATGTCCCTTGCTTGCGAACTTCTTTAGTAGGGCGGGTAGCTTTGGAGATCCCATTCCTCACGTTTACCGTTGTCCCCAGACTTCACTCTTTCAACACTTGTATACTTTCTAAATAGTCAGGCGTGTCCCTGTCTCCAACAAGTGTGTGATCCACCGATTCACTGAGTGACTCTTTCTTACCGCTTACGTCCCTATCTCTGAAAGCCTTATCAGACTTCCGATCCATCCCTAGTTTGCCTTGGCAGGCTAGACTGATTTCAGACCTTTTGATGTGCCTCTTTCGGTTGCTTTCTAGCTTTACCGAATGCTCGTTGAGACCTATTCTCTTTCCGCTTTCAGACAAGTAGCTAAGTCGTCTTAATCCAGCGGCGTAACAACTCTTTCTTCCCTTTTGTCAGCTCAATTCTTTTTTTTTTATAGACTATATCTATAGCCTCACACTCGCCAGCTGAGTTCGTTGGCTAGTTTTGATCACCCCGAATTCGATTTCTCATGCGAGACAGAGGTAGACAAGATAAAGGTCAATCGCGGGTTAACTACTTATTTGATTTGAAAGACCAGGCTATTCCGCTCGCTCTCAGGAGCTTGAGTAGACCGTTCGTTCAACTCGCCTGAAGGAGACTAGACTTCCTTAAAAAGAAAAACTCGCTTCGCTCCCTTCGCACTCGTTTACCGCTTGCTCTTCTTATTCATGATTATACCGTTCGCAGGCATTCCTGGTCAAACTGACTGGCTTGGGGCCTGGGGGGGGAAGAATATTAGTTCAATAGCCAAAGCGGACCAGAGAAGGTTAGTTTAGTGACCCGCAGAAATAGACCAAAGAAAGACCGAGGCGCGAAGCGAAGGGAAAGTCAGGCTTGATTGGCTAAGGGGCATAGGTAAGGAAAAAGTGGTCTTCGAACGAAGGGAGTATAGGAATTCGATCTGTTGTCTTAGAAAGGGGTTCCTCGGGCGTAGCTGCTTTCCTGTGTTTGCATGTACTATAATAGTAGTGAGCGTAGGCGTTCCTCGGGGATGGTGTAGTCGTAGACGGCCATGAGTGCGAGTGACTAGAGGGACGCGTGTCGGATTTGGATTAGTAACCCTAGGGTTTCTGTTCCCTTGCTCACGGGTATAAGAGCTTAGAGAAAGGGGAACTTTGTAATTAAGCCGAAAAATAAATCAAAAAATCGATTCAGAGAAAAACCTCTTCTCCTCTCTGTTTTCTTAGAGTTTCATATGGTATCAGAGCCACCTTCTTCTTTACTAAACAGAGAACCAGACCCACCTTCCTCTCCAGAGTCAGGAGTTCTTGCCCACTGGAGTTATCCAATTCTTATTGGCCTTAGTCAAACAGTTCCACTATCCCTCAATTTTTCAGTAAAGACTGAATCTTGGGTGAAAGTTGAGACAACTCTGAGCGGAGGGCAGTGAGCGCTATTTGATAAATGAGGTAATATATGTAAGACTAGTCTGCAGGCCTCATCTTCGACAAGAGAAGGAGTGCCTCTTTCTCATGTTCATTGACGGAAGTATTTGGCTAACAATTCCTACTTCTCCCAAAAAGGAAGACATTTGATAAAGCCAGCTATTCGAACGCTTAACACATGCAATTTGAGTTATATCAATTCAGGAGTCCAAGCGTAAGCTAGATTCGTTTATTGACCTGAAAGCAAAGTAAGGCCACCGGAGGCTTGCAGACCTATTAGTCGAGTGACTTCGTTCCTCGGAATTGACTGATAGCCAATGCTAACAAGCAATGGAAGAGATATTCAAAAAAATGAATACGGGGAAGTCTATTCAATACCTTACGGTTCAAAGTCAAGGTAAACTATTCCATCCGAAAGCCCAGTAAATGAAATTCAATAATAGCCATAGCTGAGGAATTGACTTACGAAAGCGGCAGATGATTGCTTTGATTGGCCTGCTCTATCAGTTTATTCAACTACTTTCTCCATACCGTAGTGGACTTCCTTCCTTTCCATCAGATGTAGGAGCAGCGGAAAGGGCTGCTTTAGAAGCTTCAATAGTTCCCTCATCAACGGATGGTTTTCCCTCTTTTCTCTCATTTAAATGTCAAATAGAAGGTGTTCCTCGGGCGTAGAAGGCCACGTTCGATAGCCGCCCTAGCTGAAAAGTAAAGCTGCGGTAGAGGGTGTAAAGTCAATAGTTCCAACTGGGCTTGGCAATTATCTATAGAAGTAGAAGGTGAAACGGGATCAAATTCAACTCATAGCTCTAAAAACCAGAGTTAACGGGCTGTATGTACTGGAGTTCGAAAGATTTCTCCCGGAGTACGCCGATTACCCCCCGAACCTAGATAGTGAAGGGTCTGGGGAGAAGTAAATTCTATAGTTCATTACTCGGATAGGGACTCCAGTAAATCAATCTATTCTAGAGGGCGAAATGTCAACAAACTTTAGCGAGAGTACCAAGATCGGACTCAACTTCCAATTCCAAAGGCAACTTTACTAGCGTGGTTATGAATCAACTTACAATTATTGAGTTACAGGAGGAACTGTTAATGAAAGACTACTATAGTAGTAATAGCTGTGAATTCCACTTCTGAGTTAGAGTTCAATCCTTACCATCTGAAAGTACGTACTTCTTGTAGCTTGAGAAGAGAAAGGATGCATTCATCAGCGTTGGAAGGCCCAATCAAATACCCCCATCATAGTATAGGTTTTCCCTCTTTTCTCTCATTTAAATGGAACTAAATGGGCAATCCAGCGAAAGATAAGAATGAAAGGGAACTTAACTCCGAGGAATCAGAATCATAAACTACAGGATATTCTCTAGTTGGTCTTGCTGTATTAGTAGCTGGAGAAATACCGGAATCAGAAGAAAGAGAGCTAAACAACTTGGAGTTCCCATTCCGAACGGAGAGAAAGAATACTCTTTAAATGACAGAAACAACAAGCAACAGCCCTAGTGGACTTTAGCCGCTCGCTCAGACTAATGGCCCGGCTAACGCCTCTCACCATCCCATTAGTTTTACGCTCACTACACTGACTGTTCCTCGTAGGGATGCCAACTCCTACTCGGAAGGCACGCACGAGCTACACTTGCATGCATAGGAATAGAGCTAAGCCAGAAACCGATCAATTCAAGGAACTCATTCCGAACGGAGAGAAAGAATACTTATTACTGTGCGATAGCAACAGAGCAGCTAGCCGATCAGTCGTGCCCGCCCTCAGTAGACGCTACGCGCAACACGGCAGGCAACTCCTTCTCTACAGCTTGCTTACTTAGGAAGAGCAGCTACGCTAACAACCTAGCAAACCAACCTACGTAGAACGTAGAGAGGAGGGAGTCAGTAGTAAGGCGAGGAAGGAGGAACCCCAGGCAGCAATCCGCGGACCCATAGGAGGGGCGGAGCGGAGGAGGGTCTGTGAATGCGGTAGACGGTAGACCTCTCGAAGACTCAGCTTTCAAAATGACAGTCGGCTTTATTGATATTTGGAATTTGAAGAGAACGTGAAGTCTAAGATCATCGAAGGTGGGTTCGGCTTCCTTTTATATAAAAGTTCCTTTAGAAAAGGAATCGAATGGGTCCCGAACCTAGCAGCATTCAGAAGGTCATACTGCTGGTGGAAGTTGCACAGCGAAAGGCAGTATGACACGATCCTTAGAGTTATATAGTTGCTTATTGTGGGGACCTTCCAGTCTCGTTCCTCTAATTGATCGCGATTGTTACCGACGTTGGATCTTTTTCGACCAGATTACTAGTGAACAGGTAACCGTAATGACGCGAAGAAAGCACATTCTTTCTAGCATGCGATGTCTTCGGTATTGGCATCTTTCCCGGGAAAACAAAAGCAACCTCTTCTATCTATTAACGACTACTTGGGAATCGCTAGCTCGCATACGCTAGTTCGTTCGTACGCCCTGCTCGATCTACAGCTAGGGAAGTGAAAGGAGCAAGTTCTTGCTTGGCATGTTACTTCTACGGCAATCCCATGTCTTCAGGCAAGGTAGCGTTAGCTATCCCAGGTTGTGAACTGGCTCCGATCAGTGCCTATTCTCCGATCAATGGTCGAATATGCTGCCGTTCCCCTATCGGTCAAGAAGTCAACTCCTCGGATGGGTAAAGAAGCCTATCTTATCCCGAAACCGGAGATACTGGAGTATTCAAAGCCAGCTTGTCCGCCGGGCAACAGTCTGGCCTTCTTCTTTGCTCTTCAATCGATGCCTAACTCAAGCTTGTCCATAGAACTTGCTCCGCTAAGCGACTAGCTGCCTTCTTTCCTAAGTCCGTAGCTCAAGTTTACCTTAGCTAGCGCTACCTTTAGCAAGCAAGTGAGTTACAAACTCTTTATCCTGATATATCCCTTCGGTCCGAAAAGTCTTTGTTTTCGTTTCTTATTATCTGACTCCCGTTTGTTTGTTTAACTCAACACCAGCACCTGGAGGAACCCCTTACTTGTCTGGAAGTACAAGAAGGTTGGTAGCTTTGTTAGGACTTAGGTGTTTTAAAGACAATAAGAAAGATTATTAGTTCTATATACATAACTCGAGGTTACAAGCTCTGCTTACTTAGCCGCTCACTCGAACTGTAGTTCTCGTTTTCTTGTCCTATCTTGTTAAAAGAAGCGGATCGAGGAACGCCTCTTTGAGTTCCCTCTTTCGTGGATAGATCACTGAACTATGCGCCTATCTTCGCTTTTCGATCAGCCGTAGCTCCCCGTTTTCACTTAGCCTACGAACTACAACGCGTCTTACTGGAAGAAGAACTCCAGGTTGGCTCGAAGATGCCAACAGCATTCCGTTCACTTTCGCAATATTCACTCGTTTACTTGTTAGCTAGGGCAAAAAGAGAGAGGTTATTCTGTCTGATCAGCTTTATAATCTCAGCCTGTTTGTTTATACTCCGTGTTTAGTCCGAATATATTCCAGCAACAAAAATTGGTACAGAATGGACTTACCTTTGCTTCTGAGAAGAAAGGCCACTACCCCCTGGGCTTTCTTCTGACTTTTCTTCTTGCTGCTCTTAAGGTCTTGAGAAGAACCTTCTTTATTTTTGATGAGAAGGCAAATTTTTAGCTTTCTCGGCTTAACGACTCTTTCTTCGAACCTTTTGGTATGTATTGCCCCATAACTATAGATCAGATCCACCAGACGAGAAACTCAATTCCGCACTGCTGCTGAGTCGTCGGACTTATCCACCAAGGGATTCGTGGAATTTCTGTGAATTGCGTTGGGGGAAATCTACCAAAGCTAGGCAGATAGATAGACTCCTTTCCCGCTGCTAAGGGAGAGCAAGAAAGAAAATCAAATTCTTGTTTTTTAATTAGCGCCTCCTTTTGGGTATGCCGATACTAAGAGTCCTCTCACTACCAACCAGCAGACATCATCTGGCTGGGTCTTGCCGGTATCAACAACGAGAAAAAAACAACCAAATGGAAACAGCAACTAACTATGACTCTTGGCCCAGACAACGTCCTAGGCGTAGGGTAGATCGGAGCAAGAGGGAACGCCTAGACGACGTTTTTATTCCTGGGCTGCTATAAGTAGATCGAGAGGTCGTTCCGCCCCTTGTCCCCGAAGATGGGTAATATGTTCTCAAAAAATGTTGCTTCAATCTGACCTAGCTGGCGAGCGATCCCAGTTCGCGGCAGAGAACAAGACAGCAAGCGAGCGTACCTTTGTTCGCTTCTTCTCCACCAAGCACGGAAGTTTAAGGATAACTGTAGGTCGGTGGCTACCTAAGGAAACTCCGATTCGATCCGCCCCCCGGCTGGGAGGCATTTACCTCATCCCGATCACAAGGAGAGGTTCACCATGATGGGGGTACTTCTAATTTTCCTTTCTGGAAAGAATGAAATGCATAGGGGACCATCCTTTTGTTGCGGCATGCTCCTCAGATTTACGGATTCGCAGGGGGCGGAACGACCTACTTAGTTGACTGACAATGACAAAGGCTTGCGAAACTAAGTAGGGCCTTTTTAATTGAATCTTTAGTAGTCTATCAGTGGTGCGAAGAGAAACATATCTTTTTATGACTTCTACTTATCGATCCCGGCCCGGAAAAGTGAGCGACCAGGTTTATAAAGACTGGTTCGAAAGGCGCGTCTAGCCCTCTTGATGAATGAAAGGGTTTCTGAGCCCTAGCCCTGTAAGCCCACACCTGTGTAGAGTAGATCGTTCAACACCTGCGGCACAAACCAATTTTTGACCTATTGGTCCTAGTCTCATAGGCGACCGAACGGCCGCCCCCTAATTACTAGACCGACCCGCTATAATAATTCCATAAACACCTAGCGAAGATATGGCAAACAAATAAAGTAGCCCTATGTTCGGATCTGACAATACCATACCATAATCAAAAGGTACAACGGCCCGAGCGACCAGACTTAACATAAATGTAGCCACTGGAGCCATTCTAAAAAGGAAAAAATTAGCACTACTTGGTGAAATAGGTTCTTTTAGAATCAATTTCAAACCATCTGCTAGAGGTTGTAACAATCCGAACGATCCCACTACATCAGGACCCTTTCTACGTTGCACAAAAGCCATTACTTTACGTTCAGCTAGCACTAAAAAGGCTACTCCTAGTAGAAGTGGTAGAATTATTCCAAGTATTTCAGCTGGAACAGCTATGTACGTTTTCGATTTTTTATTTACTCATGATCTGGCCTGGTCGACCCAATCATGATATTGAAGGATGGGACCTTTTCTTGAAAAACTCCCGATACCGAGAAGAGTTGAAGATGGTGCAACATTGAATCCTCTTACCTTACTTCGAATGGAATCTTAGCCCGCCTCACTTGCTTTCTTTACTGCATAAGGGCATAAACAAAGTCAAGGGATTGATGAAATTACTCGACTAAAAGGAGAGGTCCAACGTAATTGATTACTCGAATGAAAGGAGAGGAGCGGAGGGATCAAAACTTTATTGGAAGAAATTCATAGTCCAAAGTGTCCGAAGAGGGATAAGAGTAGGTTTCAGCATTTTCGGAGAGTCCAGAGGGTTCAGTGCTCGGAGATGACAAGAAAGGGTTCTCAGTGTTGAGGGCGGGGTATAAGGGAAGTTTCCGGAGAGCTGGGAGTTGGCGAGGGGATATAGTCAGGTGGTAAGTAGTTACCAAATGAATCTAGTTCTTCAGATAGCCTCCAATATTTACTATACTGATTGCGCCTCTCTATATGTATATGAGGGGTAGCCCCCATGTAAATGTAAAAAAAAATTGAGAATGACGCTTGGAAGATGCACAATAATACCCACGTGATGAGTTGTTTGTGATGCGGAGCAAAACTCGAGTTCTAACGCTGTAGACATACGAGAACCATATCTCCAGAGAGAATCAAAAGTATACATGCCCAAGTCAATCATAGAGGAAAACCCAAGAGACTCCCATAGGATTGCTTCTGCTGTTGATAAGAAGGACCCGTCAATGACCGCGGCCGCCGTCGGCACATCAAAGAGGTTCTTAACAACCTGGTAGATGACCGTCCGAGGCCACCTATCAGTAGGAGATTTGAGGTCAAAAGGACCAAAGGTTCCAATGACCGCGAAGCTTTGCTAACGGTTTGACCTGATTGAACGTACCATCGCATTCAAGACTACTCCTTCCATACTCCAGTCGTGAATGGGACGGAGTAGGCGCTCTTTTATATAGTTGTTTCCTATAATAAATACTCTTCCCACCCCCTGACTCTAAGGCTCTGTTCATGCTAGCCCCAAAAGAGTCACTCGTTTTCCACTATCTCTCATCTGCCATCTCAGTGCAGTCCTACAGCTCATAGCCTATCTTACCAATAAGAAAGAAAGGGCTGGCTTTTCGCTCGGTTGATTACTGAAGTGAAGAAAAGAAGTTGCTAAAGCTCCATGAAAACAGTCTCCTTAAGATAACCATGCAGAAATTTATAAAAGTTCTGTTAGGTTCTTAGTAGCAGTCGGCGACCTTTTCTTCTTTTACTTCACATAGCTTTTCGTCTCCTTGATAGCTGGAAGTTCTCCAAAAGTATGAAAAGCAGGAGGACTTTGTACCATCCATTCCAGTGTAGTTGAATTAAGTTCAAGAGCCCAAGGACTTGGAGCACATCTTTTGTTATTTCCACTGCTTAAAGTGATTGTTACGACCACGAAGAAACAACAAATCCCAACTACGGATATATAAGAGCCAAAACTGGAAAGGGCATTCCATCCAGCGTAAGCATCTGGATAATCTGGAATACGACGTGGCATACCTGAAAGCCCTAAGAAATGCATAGGAAAGAAGGTCAAATTAACCCCGAAAAAAGTGATCCAAAAATGGATTTGACCTAAAGTTTCAGGGTATGTCCGACCAAAGATTTTACCCACCCAATAGTAAAATCCTGCAAATAAAGCAAAAACGGCTCCCATAGAAAGTACATAATGGAAATGTGCAACCACATAATAAGTATCATGTAGAGCAATGTCTAGCCCTGAATTTGCCAGGACTATTCCAGTGAGTCCTCCTATGGTGAACAAAAAGATAAATCCTACAGCAAATAACATGGGTGTTTTGTATTGTATCGAACCCCCCCACATGGTAGCGATCCAACTAAAGATTTTGATTCCAGTGGGGACAGCTATGATCATGGTAGCTGCGGTGAAGTAGGCACGGGTATCTACGTCTAAGCCCACAGTAAACATATGATGAGCCCAAACAAGAAATCCTAAGACACCAATACTGATCATGGCATAAACCATGCCTAGATACCCGAAGACCGGTTTTCCCGAAAAAGTCGAAACGATATGACTTATGATACCGAATCCAGGCAGAATGAGAATATACACCTCTGGATGACCGAAGAACCAAAAGAGATGCTGGTATAAAATTGGGTCTCCCCCTCCAGCGGGATCAAAAAAGGTTGTATTAAAGTTTCGATCGGTTAATAACATGGTAATTGCCCCTGCCAGTACCGGGAGTGATAATAAAAG